TTTTTTTATTCTTTTTTTTTTTTTCAATAAAAAGAAAATTTCGTTTAATAATTTATAATTTAATTTACCTATTTGGATATTTATAAACAGAATCAAAAACCTATTCTATTTACAAATCTATTTTACAAAATTTTGAATTTTCAATAATAATAATGAGACTTAATTAGAATTAAGCTAGAATTTGAGACCAAGTTTTATGTCAATTTAAAAAAACCTAAACCTACTTTTTGCGCAACACTCCTTAAAAAAAAGTTTCCATTAAACTAAAAGAATAAGGGGAAGGAAGAAAGCGAATCGATGTGCTAATTCCCCATCCTCAAATTAGTCCTTCCCAAGGGTTGTTGTCTCAATGAATAATTGTAGGAGTTAAATCTTGATATAATTAAAAAAAACTACGAAAAAAAAAATTCATAATTTTCTGATTTCTAGGATTAAACAAAAGGATTCGCAAATAAAAGCGCTAATGCTACAACCAGGCCATAAATTGTTAAAGCTTCCATAAAAGCCAAACTAAGCAATAAAGTACCTCGTATTTTTCCTTCTGCCTCAGGTTGTCTCGCGATACCTTCGACAGCTTGACCCGCAGCTGTACCTTGACCAACCCCAGGTCCAATAGAAGCAAGCCCAACAGCCAACCCAGCAGCAATAACCGAAGCAGCAGAAACCAGTGGATTCATGATAAGTTCCTCACACCAAAATAAAGAAATAGTTAATGATACAATCATCCAATGACTTAGGACTTAATTATAATTAAGTCATCGCTAAGATTCATCCAGCCAAAATAATCAAAAACTTGAATTGAAATAATATAATTATATTATTGAATCATAAGAATTACTTTGATATTAGTTCCTATCCACGGGATTTGGAAAAATGTATAATATATATATACGCCTTTTTTATGCCATTTCTTTTTTGTGAACCATTCTTTTCTTTTAATTCTTCGTTCTTTTTTTTATCATTTTTTTCAGCCAATTCACAGATAAAAAGGAAGAACTTCTAATCGAATCCTGATCTAAATATAAATTCACAAAAGTAATGGGGCAGATTATATAGATCTTTAACTCATATATACCTAGTCAATATCAAATATCACATATACAAGTGTTTATTACATAACGTAAACCAACTATTCTATAATTGGGCTAACCTAAAAACGAATATTGAAAAAAAAATAGTTAATGATGACCCTCCATAGATTCACCTATATAAGCCGCAGCTAAAGTGGCAAAAATGAGAGCTTGAATCCCGCTTGTAAATAATCCAAGGAACATGACAGGTATAGGAACCACTAAAGGGACTAAAGAAACAAGAACAACAACTACTAATTCATCGGCTAATATATTTCCGAAAAGTCGAAAACTAAGTGATAGGGGTTTTGTAAAATCTTCTAAGATGTTAATGGGTAAAAGAATTGGCGTTGGTTGAATGTATTTACTGAAATACCCTAATCCTTTTTTGCTAAGACCCGCATAAAAATATGCTACTGATGTGAGTAAAGCTAAAGCAACCGTCGTATTTATATCATTCGTTGGTGCTGCTAACTCCCCTTGAGGTAACTGGATAATTTTCCACGGTAAAAGGGCTCCTGACCAGTTAGAAACAAAAATAAATAAAAATAGGGTTCCAATAAAGGGAACCCATGGACCGTATTCTTCTCCAATCTGGGTTTGACTCACGTCTCGAATGAATTCAAGGACAAATTCAAAGAAATTTTGGCCGCCAGTTGGAATGGTTTGTGGATTGCGAACCGTTAGAGCTGCGGAACCTAATAAGATAGCAATTACAACCCAAGAAGTAATAAGGACTTGCGCATGTACTTGGAACCCCCCTATTTGCCAATAGAAATGTTGGCCTACTTCTACACCAGATATCTCATATAACCCTTCTTTTATTAGTGTGTTGATGGAACATGATAAAACATTCATATTGCCCTCTGACAGAAATAATAACTTTAAATTATTTTGATTCAAGACCCCCCCTTTTTTACTTAATTTACTTTAATTTTATATTTTAGTTTTGGATACCAACTAAACTAATCACACAATATCCCCAGTTTTTTTATCTCTTTTTCTTTTGTATGATTCAGGAATAGTAACCGATTTTATAAATCGAAATACAGGGAGCCCCTCCCTCAAAAAAAATTCATTTATTTATCTTATTATTAATCAATAATTTTGTATATAGCTAGAACGACCCTCACAAATTGCGAATACTAATTTGTTAAGAATGAATCGAATTGAAGCTATAGCGTCATCATTTGCTGGAATAGAAATATCCGCGAGATCGGGATTACAATTTGTATCGATTAAAGAAATGGTTGGAATTCCCAAAGTTATACATTCTCGAAGAGCCGTATATTCTTCTTGCTGATCGATGATGATTACAATATCAGGCAATCCCGTCATATATTTAATCCCGCCTAGATATGTTTCCAAGCGAGATAATTGTCTCTTCAACACAGCTGCATCCCTTTTCGGAAGACGGTTGAATCCCTCTGTCTTTTGTTCAGTTCTCAAGTCCCTAAACTTATGAAGTCTTTTTTCTGTAGTGGACCAATTTGTTAACATGCCGCCGAGCCACTTTTTATTAACATAATGACACCGAGCCCTTATTGCAGCCCGCGACACTAAATCAGCTGCTTTATTTTTTGTCCCAACAATTAAGAATTGTTTTCCCCTACTTGCTGCATCAAAAACTAAATCACAAGCTTCTGATAAAAAACGAGCAGTTCTAGTCAGATTTATAATATGAATACCTTTACGCTTTGCAGAAATATAAGGTGCCATTCTAGGATTCCATTTCCTAGTACCATGTCCAAAATGAACTCCTGCTCTCATCATCTCTTCCAAATCGATGTTCCAATATCTTTTTGTCATTTCTTTTCACACTTAAAAGGGGGGTACCCCAAACTAAAATAAAAATTTGTTCCGATGGAACCTTTTCTTGTACCGGGGATGGCCGTTTATGCACGAGTCGAGCCATTATTTTGTATTCATTATTATCTTTATTAGTGTTAACAAATTACCAAAGCAAATGACTACAGCAAACAACAAAAAATGAAATTCAAAATAGGAATCTGCTATTAGGAATTATTCAATTCTAGAAAAGGCAGATTTTTAAATAGAAGAGTCACTAAATTCCCTGTGGTAAAATAAAATATCTCTCATATCTCCCTCTAATAAAGATAAATTCTTTGTTTTTTTTTCCAAAAGAATGTTGGTATGTTGCCGTGAACAATGCACCAATCCTTTGTTGAACCCGGTCCCGGCGGGGATCACCCCCCCTAGAACAACATTTTCTTTCAGGCCTTTCAACCAATCGATACGACCCCGAAGAGCAGCTTTTGCTAAAACTCGAGCAGTTTCTTGAAAACTTGCTTCGGATATAAAACTTTGAGTATTCAAAGATGCTCGAGTTATTCCTAATAAAACGGCTCGATAACAGATTGCTTCTTCTAAAGCACGCCCCGTTCGTTCTGCTCGTAACAATCCAATCAATTCTCCAGGTAAAAAAACATTAGACATTCCCTCTTCGGAAACCAAAACTTTTGATGTTATTTGACGTACAATAATTTCGATATGCCTATTATGAATCTGCACCCCCTGGGATCGATAAACCTTTTGAATCTTATTAACCAAAGAAATACGACTTTGCACTATAGTTAGCTCAGCACCAATCAAGAATCCCCAAGGAATTCCAAGAATTCTTGTTATACACCTGTTCCAACCCTTAATCCGCTTTTCTAAGTTCAACGATATTGAATCAATCGAGCGGACTTCTAACACCTGTTCTACTTTTGGAAGACCTTGTGTTATATCACCGGATCTCGATTTTTCATATATAAATGTAACTAATGTATCCCCTTCGTAAAGAATTTCTCTATAATGCCCATGAATTTTTGCTCCCGGAGTAGCCAAATAGGGCTTAGCGGATCTTATTACTACAGAATCCCTTTGAACAATTAAAACTTGACCCGATTTTAGGTGTGGTTCTTTTTTGGCTATACATAAATTTTCACAAAAAAATTGTCCAAGACTAATTATTGTGGACGTTTCCTCACAATAATTATTATTATAATTTTGATGAAGAAAATACCAATTCAATTTGAATGGATTCAAAACAAGGTTACTGTATGGATCTAGATTAAAAATTCTTCCGTTTTCATCTATTAAATAAGAGTGAATGACTTGAAAAATATATTTGAAGTTATCAAGTTGCAAATATTTAATTACAGAGATCTGATTATAAGTTAGTAAAGGCAAAAATGAATAAAAATTCGAAATTTGAATGGCTGTTCCTAAGGGGCCCGACGAATTTTTAATTGTAATTAGAGGTTTTTTTTTTATGGATTGGTTTATCACATTGTGATATTTTACATGATTAAATGGACCGATTCTAAAACAATTAGAGGATGATAAAATTAACAAAGATTGGGATTCCTTATTTCTATTTAAGAACATACGAATAGTTCCGTGATTTTGTCTAAGCGATTGTTGAAGAATGCCAGCCTTGGGAGAAATCGAATAAAACGGATTCATGTAATCTGCAGAGATCAATCCCGAATCCGGCGGATTATTCCTTTTTCTTATATACGAAATAGGGGATTTCACTAAGCCAATTCTTATGAAATCTCGAATCAAACCCTTTGTACTTACTTCAACAACGAAAGCGCGGACCTCCTCGAGGGAAGAATTTTTGTTGTCTTGGTCCCAATTCAAGACTAAACAAGTTCGAACCAATTGAATACTTGTGTCAGAAATTCCTCGAGTTGGTTTACCATTTCCATAAAGGATATAGTTGAAAACTCGAAGTTGAATATTATCCTTTTCCCGAAAGAGATCTTGTGGGAAGAGTGTTGCTAAATTTATACTGTCCGCTATCTCATAGGTGGCTACGGGCCGCACCAAAACAAAACACTTTTTCTTGGTTGGTGTGATCCGTTGGACATAAATCCAATTTTTCAAATTTTTTGATTCTTTAGAGTTTGTTTTTCCCCTTCCTGGCGGTATCAAGATGCCACTGTGTCGGGATATCTTATCTGTCTTGTCCGGAAAATGGATATCCCCCGAAAATATTTTGAGTTCAATCCTTTTTTTTTTTCTCTCCACTCGGATCAACCCGCCGACTTGGCTTCTTATATTTAAAGTGATTCGTGTATCGACTCCAATGATACTATAGTTCTGTACCATTATGGCGGAGGATTCGGGTAAAATATGCACTTCCTCAGGAATGAAAAAAAAGCGATCTACTTTCATTTCGTATTTTGTCTTAAATTTTTGGACTCCTCGATACTCAATCATATCCTCTTTTTGGATGATTGAGTCCGCCTTTAGAGTTCCATATTTAAGAATTCCGGAACTCTTTCTTCTGTATCTAGGATCATCAAAAAAAGCAAAAATACTGTTTCTACGGAAAATACCATTTATGGGTATTTCAATCGAGATACCTGAATACGATATGAACTCTTTCTCTTGCTCTTGAATCGATTGGAATGGAATGATAAATCTATTTCTTCTCCTTTTTGCTAATAAATCCGAGTTCTCATGAAAAATAGCAGAATATATGAAATTATAATGACTAGTACCTACGATTCCATTCAATTTTGAATAATTGGGAATCCCAGATTTTTTTTTATCAGAAAAATCCGAACTGAAAAATTTTTGGCTCACTTGATCATTATTCACTGAGAGGCTAGAAATAGATTTTCTTTCGACGGAAAGAAAGGGTATGTTCATTTGATCTTGATCTTTGTGGATCGAAAAAAGAATTCGACTAGATCCACATGAACCTCCTGATAATATCCATAAATGACTTGTTTTTGGTAAGAGATGGACATTACTATATGTAAATTCGGGTGCATGGGATACATCAGTACTCCAATGCATTTCGCCCTCGGAGTCAGAATAAATATATTTTCTAACCCTCTCTTTAAAATGAAAAGTGTATGTTCCCTCGCGAATCTCAGCAATCACTTGTTCTGATTCCACATATTGATCATTTTGAACTAAAAGAAAACTTTTTGGTGGAATAGTCACGCTATGTATAATATCTTCGCTCTCAATAATTACAGACAAGTCTATATAACATAGAAAGGCAGGATGCCCGTGACGTGTACGTGTAGGATGAACCAAATCCTCATTAAATTTTATTTTTCCATTATAAGGGGCTCGTACATGTTCGGCAGTACCTCCTGTAAATACTCCGCCGGTATGAAAAGTTCTTAATGTTAGTTGAGTCCCCGGTTCGCCAATAGATTGACCCGCAATAATACCTACAGCTTCCCCCAATTCAACTAGGTCACCATGAGTGGGACTCCGACCATAACATAATCGACAGATCCAAGATGTACTCCGACAAGTAAAGGGAGTTCGAATAGATATTGATTGTGTTCCAAAGGTTATGAATTGATTGACAAGTCCAATCCCAAGATCTTGATTTCGAAAGGCGACACATCGGGAACCTATATATATATCATCTGCTAAGACACGACCAATTAATGTTTGGATAAAAATTCTTTCTGACATCATCCGACTTTTATTTCGAGGACTCACAGAAATCCCTCGGATAGTGCCACAATCTGTTCTACGTACAACAATATGTTGAACTACTTCAACAAGTCGACGCGTAAGATATCCAGCATCTGATGTGCGTACCGCAGTATCTACAACTCCTTTACGGGCTCCATAGCAAGAAATAATATATTCTGTTAAAGACAGTCCTTCGCGTAAATTGCTTTGAATAGGTAAATCAATCATTTGTCCTTGGGGATCCGACATTAATCCTCTCATACCTACTAATTGATGTACTTGAGATGCATTTCCTCTAGCTCCCGAAAAAGACATCATATGGACTGGATTGAAGGGGTCCGTCATCCTAAAATTAGGATTCATTTCTTGTCGCAAATATTCACTTGTAGCATACCATATCTCAATAGATTGGCGTAATTTTTCTACTGCATGTACATTCCCATAATGATGGTGTTTTTCCAAAATCAAACTTTGTTGTTCAGCATCTTGGACAAGCCAGCCCTTAGAAGGTATCGTTAAAAGATCATCAATTCCTAATGAAATGGATGTAGCAGTGGCTTGCTGGAAACCCAGAGTCTTTACTTGATCTAGGATGTGTGATGTATATGCCATCCCGAAGTGATCTATTAATCGGCTAATAAGTCGTTTAATAGCAGTTCCATCTATCACTTTATTGTGAAATACCAGATTGGCCCGTTCCGCCATAAGTACCTCCATATTCTGCTGAATGGGATTCGACAATGAGTTTGAGTCAATGATTGCAAAACTTCCTTTTCGCGATCTTGATTTGCGTAGAATTTTAGGTCAGGAACTATGGTCCGAATTCACACGGGTGTCCTAGAATTCTTTTTTTTTTGAATACCATATTATTAGGTATCATATGAACAGGCTTGAGAAAAACCTTGTATAGCTTCCTCGATTTCTCGATAAAAAGAAATATGACCAACTGTGGTTCGAATATATATACAAC